AGAAATTCTATGGCTCGAATCTTTAGTATTCTCTTATTTATTACCTGTGTCTACTATTTAGGCAGACTACCGTCACCCAGCGTTACTAAGAAACTGAAAGAAACCTCAGAATCCTCAGAAACGGAAGAAAGGGGGGAAAGCGAGGAAGAAACAGATGTAGAAATAGAACCAACTTCCAAAACGAAGGGGACTAAAGAGGAACAAGAGGGATCCACCGAAGAAGATCCTTCTCCTTCCCTTTTTTCGGAAGAAAAGGAGGATCCGGACAAAATCGATGAAACAGAAGAGATCCGAGTGAATGGAACGGAAAAAACAAAGGATGAATTCCACTTTCACTTTAAAGAGACATTCTATAAAAAGAGCCGAGTTTATGAAACTTCTGATCTGGATGGGAATCACGAAAATTCGAAGTTAGAAATCCTTAAAAACAAAGAAGATCCTTTCTTCTGGTTTGAAAAACTTCTTGTGATCGGTCTTTTCGACTATAAACGATGGACTCGTCCATTGCCATTGCGGTATATAAAAAATGAGCGATTTGAAAATGCTGTAAGAAATGAAATGTCACAATATTTTTTTTACACATGTCGAAGTGATGGAAAACAAAAAATATCTTTTATGTATACACCGAGTTTATCCACTTTTTTGGAAATGATACAAAGAAAGATGGCTTTGTACACAACCGAAAACCCTTCCTCTTATGAACTAGATAATCAGTGGGTTTATACAAATGAACAAAAAGAAAACAAGCTCAGCAACGAGTTTATAAGTCGAATAGAGGCTATAGATAAGGGATCTCTTCCTCTGGATGTAGTACTCGAAAAAAAAACTAGATTGTGTAATGATGAAACTAAAAAAGAATACTTGCCTAAAAAGTATGATCCTTTCTCGAACGGGCCTTATCGTGGAATAATCCATTTTGTTTTTTCCCCTTCAATCATAAATCAAATTCCCATCGGAAATTCCATTGGAACTCTTTGGATAAATAAGATCCACGAGATCCTTATTGCTACTAGTTATCGAGAATTTGAAAAAAGAATAGCTGCATTTGATCAAAAATCAATATCAACGGAAATTGGTAATGGTAATTTCTTGAATTTTATTAGTGAATTTGCTGTAAAATCAATATGCTCAATGGATTTCCGTTTGAAAGGACTTTCTTTATTTTCCCAACAAGAAAAAAATAATAATTATTCACAAGCAAAATTGTTATTTAATGCAGTTATAACCGATACCAACGAGCAAAAAGTTAGAAATCTTGAAATAGAAATAAAAGAAATAAGTAAAAAAGTACCTCGATGGTCGTATGAATTAATTGACGAGTTAGAACAGCAAGAGAGACAAAATGAAGAAGACGCAGAGGAGGATTATCAGATTCGTTCAAGAAAAGCTAAACGTGTAGTCATTTTTACTGATAATCAGCAAAATCCCGATACTTATACTACTACCCCAGATACTAATAATTCTAATCCAACAGATGAAGTCGCTTTAATACATTATTCTCAACAATCAGATTTTCGTCGAGACATAATAAAAGGATCCATGCGCGCTCAAAGACGTAAAATAGGAATTTTGGAATTGTTTCAAGCAAGTGTGCATTCCCCGTTTTTTTTTGACAGAATAGACAACCCCCCTCTTTTTTTATTTGATATCTCCGAACTTCTTAAATTCATTTTTCTAAATAGGATGGGTAAAAATACAGAATTTGAAATTTCGGATTATGTGGAAGAAGATACAAACGAACAAGAGAAAAAAGAAGCGGACAAAAGAGCGATGGACAGACTAGAAGATCAAGCACGAATCGAAATAGCGGAAGCCTGGGATAGCATTATATTTGCTCAAATAATAAGAGGTTCAATCTTAGTAACACAATCAATTCTTAGAAGATATATTATATTACCGTCATTGATAATAGCTAAAAATATGGGTCGTATGCTATTATTTCAATTTCCCGAGTGGTCCGAGGATTTAAAGAGTTGGAAGAGGGAAATGCATGTTAAATGCACCTATAATGGTGTTCAATTATCGGAAACAGAATTTCCAAAAAAATGGTTAATAGATGGTATTCAAATAAAAATATTATTTCCTTTCCGTTTGAAACCTTGGCACAGATCTAAACTAGCCTCCCCTTATAGAGATCTACTAAAAAAGAAAGATAAAAAAAACGATGATTTTTGTTTTTTAACAGTTTTTGGAATGGAAGCTGAACTACCTTTCGGTTCTCCACGAAAAAGATCCTTATTTTTTGACTCCATTTTTAAAAAACCAAGAAAAAAAATTCTGAAATGGAAAACTAATTGTTTTCGAATTCTAATAGAAAGAACAAACGTTGTTCTAATAATATCAAAAGAAATAAAGATATGGATTATAAAAAACATTATCTTTATACAAAGAATAATTAAAGAACTATTAAAAAGAAATCTAACTCCATTTTTGGGGTTGAAAGAAATATCTGGATCGAATGAAACTAAAAAAGAAAAAGATTCGAGAATTAGTAATAGTATTATTTATGAATCGTCCAGTCAAATTAAATCTCTCGATTGGACAAATTATTCACTGAACGAAAAAAAAATAAAAGATCTAACTGATAAAACAAATCGAATCAGAACTCAAATAGGAAAAATTCGAAAAGATAAGAAAAACAAAAAAAGTAATAAATCTGAAAGATTTGAATCTCCAAAAATTTGTGGACCAATGTTTAAAAGAAGAAATATTCGATTAATCCGTAAATCCATTTTTTTTATAAAATTTTGCTTTGCAAGGATATATATATATATCTTCTTATTTATTATTAATATTCTTCAGATCAATACACCGCTTTTTCTTGAATCAAAATATATCTATATGAGTAAATACATTTCCAATATTAAAGCCAATCAAGAAGGTATTGATAAAACAAATCAAAATACAATTAACTTTAGAAAGTCCCTTTCTAATCTTAGTAAGAATTCAAAGAACTTATCCTCTTTGTCACAAGCATATGTCTTTTACAAATTATCACAAATCCAAGTTATTAACTTGGATAAGTTACAATTTGTCCTTCAATATAATGGAACATCCCTTTTTCTTATAAACGAAATAAAAGATTATTTTGGAATAAATAATAAATGGAAAACAGGGTTAAGGGGTCATTATCAATATAATTTATCTAAGATTAGATGGTCTAAATTAGTACCGGGAAAATGGCGAAATAAAGTTAATCAAGGTTGGATGGCTCAAAATAAAGATTTAAACAAACGGGCTTCTTATGAAAAAGACCAAGTAATTTATTATAAAAAAGAAAATTATTATAAATTACCAAATCAAAAAGACCATAGATATGATCTTTTATCATATAAATCTATATCTTATGAAGATAGGAAGAACTCATCTATTTATGTATCACCATTACAAGTAAACAATCACCAAGGGATTTCTTCTAATTACAACATAAGGAAATACAAATTATTTGATGGAATGGGAGATATTCTTAGCAATAATTATCTAGGAAAAAAGGGTATTGGGGGTATGGATAAAAATCCGGATAGAAAATATGGGGATTGGAAAATGATCCATTTTTGTCTTAGAAATACGGTCGATATTGAGACCTGGATCAAGACCAACAGTCATAAAAAGACTAATACTATTAATGGCAAAAAAATAGAGAAGAAAGGTCTGACGATTCATCAACAAATAAAGCCTTCCAATAAAAAAGGTTTTTATTGGATGGGAATGAATGAACAAATACGAAATCGTCCCATATTGAATCTTAACCTTTGGTTCTTCCCAGAATTTGCACTCCTTTATAATTCATATAAAATGAAACCCTGGTTCATACCCATCAAATTACTTCTTTTTAATTTTAATGGAGATGTAAATATTAGTGCAACTAAAAATATCAATGAAAATCAAAAAAAGGATCTGTCATTGAATAAAACAAACTATCTTGAATTAGAAAATAGAAAGAAAAAAGAAAAAAAATCTCCAACTCGAGAGAATCCTAGATCAGATGCACAAAACCGAATGAATCACGGATCAGTTGAAGAAAAAGATCTTGAAGAAGATTATAGGATGGGATCAAACATAAAAAAACGTAGAAAGAAAAAAGAATACCAAAGCAATATAGAAGCGAAACTCCATTTATTTCTTAAAAGATATTTGCTTTTTCAATTGAGATGGGATGATTCTTTAAATCAAAGAATGCTCAATAATATCAAGGTATATTGTTTACTGCTTAGATTGCTAAACCCAAGAGAAGTTGCTATATCCTCTATTCAACGGGGAGAAATTAGTCTGGATATAATGCTGATTCAGAAAGATTTAACTCTTACAGAATTAATGAAAAAGAGTATATTTATTATTGAACCGGTGCGTCTGTCTGTTACAAAGGATGGAAAATTTCTTATGTGTCAAACCATAAGTATTTCATTCGTTCATAAGAGTAAGGACAAAACTAATCAAGGAAACCAAGAAAAAAGATATATTGATAAATCGATTGCAAGACATCAAAAAATAACTGAAAATCAAAACAAAAATCATTATGTTTTGCCCGTTCCTGAAAATATTTTATCACTTAGACGTCGTAGAGAGTTTAGAATTCTAATTTGTTTGGATTCCCAAAATGGGAACAGTCACGATAGAAATCTAGTATTTCGCGATGGGAAAAACGTAAAAAACTGCGATCAATTTTTGGATAAAAGCACAAATCTTGAGATAGAGAAAAGTAAATTAATAAAATTATTTCTTTGGCCAACCTATCAATTAGAAGATTTAGCTTGTATGAATCGCTATTGGTTTGATACCACTAATGGCAGCCATTTCAATATGGTAAGGATACATATGTATCCACAATGAAAGAGGGTGATAGATTTTATCCATATATCCTGTAGCATATCTGATATATGAAAGCAACCGCATATACACACATATACATGTGCTATCTTACATTTCATTCTTATACATGATACTAATTCAATGACGTTGACGTATCAATTAGATCTATAAATAACTCAACGGAATCCTTTTATTTTAATTATTTCCATTTTTAGCTCTAAAACTTATTATCTTTTATTTATAAGTGCTGTCCTTTTCTTTTATATTTCTATACTATACGACTTCAATTGAAAATTAGATTGATCATTGACTCATTTTTTTTATTTTTGATCGGTAAAATTTAGATCTTTAAACACGAAAATAAAAAGGGGGGAATTTTTAGTTTTATGGTAAAAAATGCATTCAGTTCAGTTTTTTTGCAAGAAGAAAAAGAAAAAAACCAGGGGTCTGTTGAATTTCAAGTTTTCAGTTTCACCAATAAGATACGAAGACTTACTTCACATTTAGAATTGCACAGAAAAGACTATTTATCTCAGCGAGGTCTACGTAAAATTCTGGGAAAACGTCAACGATTACTGGCTTATTTGTCAAAGAAAAATAGAGTACGTTATAAAGAATTAATTGGTCGGTTGGATATTCGGGAACTAAAAACTCACTAATTTGAAGAACCTTAATTATTTGATTTATTATATCTTGAATTTGGATAAATTTATTTTTGTTTTCAGTAATTCATGGAATAATGAATCGGGGAAAAACCTATGAATGTACCAGCTACCAGAAAAGACCTCATGATAGTAAATATGGGTCCTCACCACCCATCCATGCATGGGGTTCTTCGGCTCATCATTACTCTAGATGGTGAAGATGTTATCGACTGTGAACCAATATTGGGTTATTTACACAGAGGGATGGAAAAAATTGCGGAAAACCGAACAATTATACAGTATCTGCCTTATGTAACACGTTGGGATTATTTAGCTACTATGTTCACAGAAGCAATAACCGTAAATGCACCAGAGCAATTAGGAAATATTCAAGTACCGAAGAGAGCCAGCTATATCAGAGTAATTATGTTGGAGTTGAGTCGTATAGCTTCTCATTTATTATGGCTTGGTCCCTTTATGGCAGATATTGGTGCACAAACCCCTTTCTTCTATATTTTTAAAGAAAGAGAATTAGTATATGATTTATTCGAAGCTGCCACTGGTATGAGAATGATGCATAATTATTTTCGTATCGGAGGAGTGGCTGTTGATCTACCTCATGGCTGGATAGATAAATGTTTGGATTTCTGTGATTATTTTTTAACGGGGATTTCTGAATATCAAAAACTTATTACACGAAATCCTATTTTTTTAGAACGGATTGAGGGAGTGGGCATTATTAATGGAGAGGAAGCAATAAATTGGGGTTTATCAGGACCAATGCTACGAGCTTCCGGAATACAATGGGATCTTCGTAAAATTGATAATTATGAGTGTTATGACGAATTTGATTGGGAAATTAAATGGCAAAAAGAAGGAGATTCATTAGCTCGTTATTTAGTACGAATCAATGAAATGACGGAATCTATAAAAATTATTCAACAAGTTCTGGAAGGAATTCCAGGGGGGCCCTATGAGAATTTAGAAATCCGATGCTTTGATAGAGTAAGCGATCCTGAATGGAATGATTTTGAATATAGATTCATTAGTAAAAAACCTTCGCCCACTTTTGAATTACCGAAACAGGAACTTTATGTGAGAGTCGAAGCACCAAAGGGAGAGTTGGGAATTTTTTTGATAGGAGATCAAAGTGTTTTTCCTTGGCGATGGAAAATCCGGCCACCTGGTTTTATCAATTTGCAAATTCTTCCTCAGTTAGTTAAAAGAATGAAATTGGCTGATATTATGACGATACTAGGTAGTATAGATATCATTATGGGAGAAGTTGATCGTTGAAATGATAATTGATACAACAGAAGTACAAGATATCAATTCGTTTTCAAAATTGGAATCCTTAAGGGAGGTCTATGGGATTATATGGATGCTTATCCCTAGTTTGACTCTTGTATTGGGAATTACAATAAGTGTACTAGTAATTGTATGGTTAGAAAGAGAAATATCCGCAGGGATACAACAACGTATTGGACCTGAATACGCCGGCCCTTTTGGAATTCTCCAAGCGCTAGCAGATGGGACAAAACTACTTTTAAAAGAAAATATTATTCCATCTAGAGGAGATACCAGTTTATTCAGTATCGGACCATCCATAGCGGTCATATCAATTCTACTAAGTTATTTGGTAATTCCTTTTGGCTATCACCTTGTGCTAGCCGATCTCAATATTGGTGTTTTTTTATGGATCGCTATTTCAAGTATTGCTCCCATTGGACTACTTATGTCAGGATATGGATCAAATAATAAATATTCCTTTTTGGGTGGTTTACGAGCTGCTGCTCAATCGATTAGTTATGAAATACCATTAACTCTATGTGTATTATCAATATCTCTACGTGCGATTCGTTGAGACATAAACCTTTCCTATTTATTTTGACTTTATTTCTAGGAAAGGTTTGAATAGATATCCTCATTTATTTGTTTATCATTTGGGTTGACGAACTAAATCAGATAGTTATATGAGTGAAAGAAAACAGCTTAGAAGTTCGCAGTAAACAGATTGAGTCTCATTTCCTATGTACCAGGATTAAGCAAAAGTAAATATAAGCAGTAGAGACTGTTTACCCCAAGATTGGTTGATTGGACATCATATCATAGCTTGAAGCGGGTGCAAAAGATCAACTGTATGGAGTTTTCACTATCGTTTGTATGTATTTACATACATGTATTACCATAACGGGTGATTCCGCAAAAATAAGTGGATGGTTAGAAACACCAAAATTACACAAAGGATTAGTAATAGATATTATGTAAATTATCCAAAGGGACATTTCTGCATAAAAGGAATACTAATTGGGGCTTTAAGTTGGTAGAAATGATCAGGTAGTACTCCCTACGATTCCGATCCAGAGTATGTTCCTATCCACCAATTAAAGAAATAACTATTAGGAACGAAATAATCCTTTACTTTTTTTCAATACCCTTTTGAGAAAGACGAGTAGGAACGAAAAAAAAAAGAATGAAATAAAAAAAGAGAGATCTTTTTATTTTTTCTATATCTATATAACGTAATGTCTAATTCTTTTTCGTAATCGAAAACTATGGGTTGAAATATCTATGAATATTTACACAAGGAGTATTTTATTTAAGGATTTCATTATTACTCAAAATTATTATTAAATTTAAATAAAGTGATAAAATATAAAATAAAGGATGAGATCAATTCAGAAGTACTTAATTAGTATTATAGTAGACAGAATTCCATTGGTCTAATTCGGGACCTTATCAATAGATTTTTACTCTATCTAGAACATATCAAGATAAAGAATGCTGATCCGGTCCTTAGATTTATTTGTGATTCTCGAGGAGCCGTATGAGGCGAAAATCTCACGTACGGTTCTGTAATAGCGATGGGAACAGTGATGTTATCACCGACTATGATTATCTAACAGTTCAAGTACAGTTGATATAATTGAGGCACAGTCAAAATACGGTTTTTGGGGGTGGAATTTGTGGCGTCAACCAATAGGGTTTATCATTTTTATAATTTCCTCCCTAGCAGAATGTGAGAGATTACCTTTTGATTTACCAGAAGCAGAGGAAGAGTTAGTAGCAGGTTATCAAACCGAATATTCAGGTATAAAATTTGGTTTTTTTTATGTTGCTTCCTATTTAAATCTACTAGTTTCTTCATTCTTTGTAACAGTTCTTTATTTGGGTGGGTGGAATCTATCTATTCCTTACATATTTATTCCTCAACTTTTTGAAATAAATAAAGCTAGTGGAGTTTTTGGGACAATACTTGGTCTTTTTATTACATTAGTGAAAACATATTTGTTTTTGTTCATTCCTATAACAACAAGATGGACTTTACCTAGGCTAAGAATGGACCAATTATTAAATCTTGGATGGAAATTCCTTTTACCTATTTCTCTAGGTAATCTATTATTAACAACTTCTTCCCAACTCCTTTCCCTGTAAATAAACTATTTTTTTATTCACTACTTGTATCAAACAAGAGAAAGAAAAAAATTACTCATAGATATTCACGATATGTTCCCTATGGTAACCGGGTTCATGAATTATGGTCAACAAACAGTACGAGCTGCAAGGTACATTGGTCAAAGTTTCATGATTACTTTATCCCACACAAATCGTTTACCTGTAACTATTCAATATCCTTATGAAAAGTTGATCACATCGGAGCGTTTCCGCGGTCGAATTCACTTTGAATTTGATAAATGCATTGCTTGTGAAGTATGTGTTCGTGTATGTCCTATAGATTTACCTGTTGTTGATTGGAAATTAGAAACGGATATTCGAAAGAAACAATTGCTTAATTACAGTATCGATTTCGGAATCTGTATCTTTTGTGGTAATTGTGTTGAGTATTGCCCAACAAATTGTTTATCAATGACCGAAGAATATGAGCTTTCAACTTATGATCGTCACGAATTGAATTATAATCAAATAGCTTTGGGTCGTTTACCAATGCCAGTAATTGACGATTACACAATTCGAACAATTTTGAATTCGCCTCAAATAAACAATGAATAAACCCCATGCTTCAAGAACAATTCAAAATTACTAAGGTTCCATTTTTTTTTATCAAAAAATTAGTTTTCTTTTTCCTTGGCCAATAATTAATTATACAATAAAAATACCGACTATTGATTGATTGGCGAGAAACCAGGCTTCATTTGGATTAAAAATCTAGTTATATATTCGTAATTATTTTTACAGATATAGCTTGTTTAAACTCTTATTTAGTATTTTTGATTAAAGAATAAGATTGATCCAATTATTGGATCCACATTAATTCACATCCATTCTAATTTATTAACATTTAGAATGAAATTCATAAAAACGTATCATCAAAAAAGAGGGTAATTTTCCTGGTCAGGTCAATAAGGTCATGAAAGATTTTCGATTTAGTTATTATTTTACATATATAATGGATTTACCTGGACCAATACATGATTTTCTTTTAGTGTTTCTGGGATTGGGTCTTATATTAGGAGGTCTGGGAGTGGTATTACTTACCAATCCAATTTATTCTGCATTTTCATTGGGATTAGTTCTTGTTTGTATATCTTTATTCTATATTTCATCAAATTCCCATTTTGTAGCTGCCGCACAGCTCCTTATTTACGTAGGGGCTATAAATGTTTTAATCATATTTGCTGTGATGTTTATGAATGGTTCAGGATCTTACAAAGATTTGACTCTTTGGACCGTTGGGGATAGGGTTACTTCGATGGTTTGTACAAGTATTTTTGTTTCACTAATTACTATTATTTCAGATACGTCGTGGTATGGTATTATTTGGACTACAAGATCAAATCAGATTATAGAGCAAGATTTGATAAGTAATAGTCAACAAATTGGGATTCATTTAGCAACAGATTTTTTTCTTCCATTTGAACTTATTTCCATAATTCTTTTAGTTGCTTTGATAGGTGCAATTGCTGTGGCTCGTCAGTAATAAATTATCAATCCAAATAAAACTTTGTTCCGTGTTTCAATTCTATTTGAAGATTGTTCATATATCATATAGAAAATTTAACTGTTTTTATTTCAATCTATTACTACCAATAAAATAGATTGATTTGTCTTTGTTACACATTTGTGAGTTCCGTACTTATTTATTATATTCTTTATATTCTAGTCAATTAAATCGGTTTAATTGTTATTCATCTTGAAATACATCGATATTGATAAGGAGTTGGTCAATGATGCTCGAACATGTACTTATTTTGAGTGCTTATTTATTTTCTATTGGTATCTATGGATTGATCACGAGTCGAAATATGGTTCGAGCCCTTATGTGTCTTGAACTTATACTGAATGCAGTTAATCTAAATTTAGTAACATTTTCGGATTTTTTTGATAATCGCCAATTAATAGGAGACATTTTCTCAATTTTTGTTATAGCTATTGCAGCCGCTGAAGCAGCTATTGGATTAGCAATTGTTTCGTCAATTTATCTTAATAGAAACTCTATTCGTATCAACCAATCACATTTTTTGAATAAGTAAGATTAATCATAAAAATGAATTAGATTCCTCAAATAGATATTTAAAATAAGAATCTTCATCAATTCCAATTAGCATGTATAATACGTAATATATTATCATGTTTATGTTTACGAAAACGTAACAAATCAAAGTATCCTGGCCCTCTCTCCCCTCATGAGCCGATCCAAAAATAGATTCATTAGAAAAATTCTGCTTAATCATTGATTCATCTGGTGTCTAAATATATGATTCATTTTATAAGTTTACTAGATCGAAAATTTATGACGTTTAAAAATTAATAATAGATCCAATGTCACACTCAGTAAAGATTTATGATACATGTATAGGGTGTACTCAATGTGTTCGAGCTTGCCCCACAGATGTATTAGAAATGATACCTTGGGATGGATGTAAAGCTAAACAAATTGCTTCTGCTCCAAGAACAGAAGACTGTGTCGGTTGTAAGAGATGTGAATCCGCCTGTCCAACGGATTTCTTGAGTGTTCGAGTTTATTTATGGCATGAAACAACTCGCAGCATGGGTCTAGCTTATTAATATGTTCTAACAAATTCCACACAAATTCATTTGGTTTTTTTGTCCAAGTGTATCTTGTCTTTACCACGAATTATTTTCCTTGGTTAACCATAATTGTAGTTTTCCCTATATTCGCGGGTTCCTTAATTTTCTTTCTACCTCATAGAGGAAATAAGATAATTAGGTGGTATACTATATGTATATGCATCTTAGAGCTCCTTCTAACGACCTATGCATTCGGTTATCATTTTCAATTGGATGATCCATTAATCCAATTTTCGGAGGATTATAAATGGATTAATTTTTTTGATTTTGATTGGAGATTAGGAATAGATGGACTTTCTATAGGACCCATTTTGCTTACCGGCTTTATCACCACTTTAGCTACTTTAGCGGGTCGGCCAGTTACTCGAGATTCCCGATTATTCCATTTCTTGATGTTAACAATGTACAGTGGTCAAATTGGATTATTTTCTTCTCGAGACCTTTTACTTTTTTTCATCATGTGGGAGTTAGAATTAATTCCTGTTTATTTACTCCTATCCATGTGGGGAGGAAGGAAACGCCTATACTCAGCTACAAAGTTTATTTTGTACACTGCAGGAGGTTCTATTTTTCTCTTGATAGGAGTTTTGGGTATCAGTTTATATGGTTCAAATGAACCAACATTAAATTTGGAAACATTAGTTAATCAACCGTACCCTGTAGCATTGGAAATCATATTTTATCTGGTATTTATGATTGCTTTTGCTGTCAAATCACCGATTATACCTCTCCATACATGGTTACCAGATACCCATGGAGAGGCACATTACAGTACTTGTATGCTTCTAGCTGGAATCTTATTAAAAATGGGAGCTTATGGGTTGATTCGAATCAATATGGAATTATTACCCCGCGCTCATTCTATATTTTCGCCCTGGTTGTTAATAGTAGGCACAATACAAATCATCTATGCAGCTTCAACATCCCCTGGCCAACGTAATTTAAAAAAGAGAATAGCCTATTCCTCTGTATCTCATATGGGTTTCATAATTATAG